CGCATTATAGTACTTGTATGCTTCTAGCCGGAATCTTATTAAAAATGGGAGCGTATGGATTAGTTCGAATCAATATGGAATTATTTCCTCATGCTCATTCTCTATTTTCTCCTTGGTTAATAATAGTGGGCGCAGTACAAATAATCTATGCAGCTTCAACATCTCTTGGTCAACGAAATTTAAAAAAAAGAATAGCCTATTCCTCTGTATCTCATATGGGTTTTATAATTATAGGAATTGGTTCTATCACAGATATGGGACTCAACGGAGCCCTTTTACAAATAATCTCTCATGGATTTATCGGTGCTGCGCTTTTTTTCTTGGCTGGAACAACTTATGATAGAATACGTCTTCTTTATCTTGACGAAATGGGTGGAATAGCTATCCCAATGCCAAAAATGTTCACGATATTCAGTAGCTTTTCGATGGCCTCCCTCGCATTACCAGGTATGAGTGGTTTTGTTGCCGAATTAATAGTCTTTTTTGGACTAATTACTAGTCCAAAATTTCTTTTAATGACAAAAATCCTAATTACTTTTGTAATGGCAATTGGAATTATATTAACCCCTATTTATTTATTATCTATGTTACGCCAGATGTTCTATGGATACAAGATATTTAATGGCCCAAACTTTTCTTTTTTTGATTCTGGGCCGCGAGAGTTATTTCTTTCGATCTCCTTTTTTTTACCCGTACTAGGTATTGGTATGTACCCCGATTTCGTTCTTTCACTATCAGTTGAAAAGGTTGAAGTTATCCTATCTAATTCTTTTTTTAGATAGTTTTTTTATAAATAAAAAAATGAAAAAAATCTTATCATTTATAAAAAGGTTCGTTGTACAATGACAAAAAGAACGCTTTTTCTTCTCTTGTGTTAAGTAAAAAAACTTTGTGTGAACTAGGGAGAGCCTCGCGAATCAAAGTAACGGGTCTCTCCCTAGTTCACACAAAGTTTGATATGCGTTATATGCTTTTCTATTCCTATTGGTAAGTGGTAAGAACTCCTTTTTGAATTTAATTAGATGTTAATGTAAATGAACCATAACTATGTAATCCTATTCCTAATAGATTTACTCCAAAATAGCATATCCAAATTATAAGAAATCCAATAAACGCTACAATTGCTGAATTTGTACCCTTCAATTTTAGATTTGTTTGAGTATGTAAATAAATTGCAAATATGATCCAAGTAATAAAAGCCCAAGTTTCTTTTGGGTCCCAACTCCAATAGGACCCCCATGCTTCATTAGCCCATACTGCTCCAGAAAGAATTCCTATCGTTAAAAAGAGAAATCCTAGACTAATAACCCGATAACTCCAATAATCCAATTGTTGAATCAATTGCGACTTATAATAATTCCTTGGAGAAAAAAAAGAAGTTTTTTTAAAAATATTTTTTTCTTCATTCATGTATTCGACTTTATCAAGGAAAAATGACTTATTTAAATTTAATAAATGATTACTCGTAGAAAAAAATTTTCTATTTTTTCGAACTGTAATGACTAGAAGTGATACTGATAATAATGATCCACATAAAAGGGCCACATATCCCAATATCATCATACTTACGTGCATTATTAACCACTCGGATTGAAGAGCAGGTACTAATATAGTGGATTCGTGTATTTCAGTTAAAAGGCCTGAGGTAGCAAAGCCCTGGGAAAAAATAGCACTTGGACCTATTATTGTGCTTAGAATATTTTGATTTTTTTTGAAATACGGAACTATATAAATAAAGGAAAAACTCCATGAAAGAAAGATTAACGATTCATTTAAATCACTTAGTGGAAAATGTTTCGAATAAATCCAACGAGAAATTAATAATCCTGTTATACACAAAAAAGTCGTTATCATGCCCTTTTCGGATGAATCATATAGTTTTACGATTTCATCGACAAAAAAGGTTATCAAATGAATTGTAATTAGAATTGAAACAGTCGAAAAAGAAATATGAGTTAATATATGCTCTAAAGTTGAAAATATCATAAAAAGAGTTCCTTAATTATAAAATCGAAATCGGCAATTGAATTCATTATTCATTATAGGATCTATTTTCTTTTTTTAGGAAATGACATGCCGCCACTCGGACTCGAACCGAGATGCTCTAGCACTGCTTCCTAAGAGCAGCGTGTCTACCAATTTCACCATAGCGGCTTGTCTTGACCTCATAATAGCCTATAAATAAGCAATCGTCTAGATTTAAGAATTCAATTGGGTGCAATATTTTCAGGAAAGATTCAAATCAATGAATAAAATCTGTTCAAATATGTCCTTGAACGTTCATTATTTTAGTTTAGGGTTTTAGTTTTATTGTGTATTTGAGAATCTTCTTTACTTGAATTCTTGTAAAACCAAAAAGTCTTACTATCAATTAAGGGATAGAACCTTTCCTCTAAAAAACATTTTTTAAATTAAATGTTTTTGATTTATTTAATTTAAAAAAGTACAACCAAAAAATAAGTTTTATCAATGAACAAAAAACCTATTTTAGATTATTCAAAATTCACACATATTTATCCATAAAATTTACACTAAGTGTTTTTGCGTGAATTGATGGCCAGAGATATATGGGCTCTATTCTATATAAGAATTTACAGAAAATCCAAAAGAAAAGTAAGAAAGTTGTGCAAAAAAAAATCTTTTATAGTACAAATAAGTTGCTGGGGGAAATAAGACTCCTATTCTGGAAAGAAAATATATTAAAAAGAAAGTGAGTATCTTGTGTTTTTTTGTTAAAAAAAAAAAGACTTTGTTTAAATTCGGTTTAAAGTAAAACAGAAGAATTCCATTTCCTATGAATTAATTCAACAGGAAATGGAATTTGAGAATTGTCTTTTTGAAACGGAAGAATTTAATTTTTAAGTCAGGTCAATTTAGATTTTTATAAGGTGTTCTGTTTTATTTCTTAATAACTTATTTTTTTATTTTATTTGTTTGTCGCACAAAAAAACTTTTTGAAATCCCGGTAGAAAGAGATTTCCCTAAAGAAAACGCTTTTAACGCTGACCAATAGCCTTTCCTTTTCCAAAAATTTTTACGAATACGCTTTTTTGATGCAGAAGTACGTTTTTTTGGAACTGCCATTTAAATAAAAATGAAGAGATTACTCATTGGTATAGCTGGATGTGAAAGACATCTATTGTTTAAAAAAACTGCGCTTTTCTAGATAATTTTTTTTCTAAAATTCTAAAAGAATGGAATATGAACGATATGGTAAAATCGCATAAAATTTTTCTAAAAAATAAAAAACAAGAAGAATATTTTTAGTAACTTGTCAAAATTTGACTTGCATTTTCAAATTCGAAGGAGACTCATAATTAATCTTTGTCTTTTATATGATTTGACCAATTGTAACTTCTTGATTTGAATATTTGAAATATTTAGAAGAAATTCAGAAAGAGAAAGAATAAGTAAAAAGAAAGAAAAATTTTTCTTTTTTATATTTAAGTTAGGTTAAGCTTAGTGCATATTTTCATTTTTTTATTGACTCCTTTCAAAAGAAGTAAGGTCCGATAAATCGGAAAAATTTAATTACGAATTTCAATTTTTTTATGCAACAGACATATCAATATGGGTGGATTTTACCTTTTGTTCTACTTCCAATTCCTATGTTAATAGGAGTGGGACTTCTTCTTTTTCCGACAGCAACGAAAAATCTTCGTCGTATGTGGGCTTTTCCAAGTATCTTATTGTTAAGTATAGTCATGATTTTTTCAATTAATCTGTCTATTCAGCAAATAAATAGCAGTTCTATCCACCAATATGTATGGTCTTGGACACTCGATAATGATTTTTCTTTAGAATTTGGCTGCTTGATCGATCCACTTACTTCTATTATGTCAATGTTAATCACTACTGTTGGAATCATGGTTCTTATTTATAGTGATAATTATATGGCTCACGATCAAGGATACTTGAGATTTTTTGCTTATATGAGTTTTTTCAGTACTTCCATGTTGGGATTAGTTACTAGTTCAAATTTGATACAAATTTATTTTTTTTGGGAATTAGTTGGAATGTGTTCCTATCTATTAATAGGGTTTTGGTTTACGCGACCTCCTGCAGCAAATGCTTGTCAAAAAGCATTTGTAACTAATCGGGTAGGGGATTTTGGTTTATTATTAGGAATTTTAGGGTTTTATTGTATAACAGGTAGTTTTGAATTTCAGGATTTATTCGAAATACTCAATAACTTGATTTATAATAATGAAGTCAACTTTTCCTTTGTTATTTTGTGTGCTGCTTTATTATTTACCGGTGCAGTTGCTAAATCTGCACAATTTCCCCTTCATGTGTGGTTACCCGATGCTATGGAGGGACCCACTCCTATTTCGGCTCTTATACACGCTGCTACTATGGTAGCAGCGGGGATCTTTCTTGTAGCTCGCCTTCTCCCTCTTTTCATGGTTATACCCTATATAATGAATTTAATCTCGTTGATAGGCATAATCACATTATTATTAGGAGCTACTTTAGCTCTTGCTCAAAAAGACATTAAAAGGGGTTTAGCCTATTCGACAATGTCTCAATTGGGTTATATGATGTTAGCTCTAGGAATGGGGTCTTATCGAAGTGCTTTATTTCATTTGATTACTCATGCTTATTCCAAAGCATTATTATTTTTAGGGTCTGGGTCCATTATTCATTCAATGGAAACTGTTGTTGGCTATTCTCCGGATAAAAGTCAGAATATGGTTTTTATGGGTGGTTTAACAAAACATGTACCGATTACTAAAACCTCTTTTTTATTAGGTACACTTTCTCTTTGTGGTATTCCGCCTCTTGCTTGTTTTTGGTCAAAAGATGAAATTCTTAATGATAGTTGGTTGTATTCGCCAATTTTCGCAATAATAGCTTGGGCTACCGCAGGATTAACCGCATTTTATATGTTTCGCATCTATTTACTTACGTTTGAAGGTCATTTAAATGTTCATTTTCAAAATTATAGTGGCAATCAAAATACTTCTTTCTATTCCATATCTCTATGGGGTAAGGGGTCT